CTAAACTTGAGTGACGATACCCACAAAGATTTTTATACGGATGATACTAAAGATAGTTGGAATAATCAGATTAATAATTGCATTGACAATTATCTTTATTATCAAATCCGTATTGGGGGTTCCATTCTAAGTGGTAGTGATAATTACAGCGATAATGCCATTTTGAGTTACATTTTGAGTGAAAGTGAAAGTAGGAGTGAAGGTGGAAGTATAAGAACTATAACAAATGATAGTAATTTAACTAGAAGAGAAAATCTCGATGTAACTCAAAAAAAGAGGGATTTGTGGGTTCAATGTGAAAATTGTTATTTCTTAAATTTTAAAAAATTGTTCACAAATATCCACCTTAATATTTGTGAACAATGTGGATTTCATTTGAAAATGAGTAGTTCAGATAGAATTGAACTTCTGATTGATCCGGGGACTTGGAATCCTATGGATGAAAATATGGTTTCTGTGGATCCCCTTGAATTTCATTCGGAGGAGGAACCTTATAAAGATCGTATTGATTCTTATCAAAGACAGACAGGTTTAACTGAAGCTGTTCAAACGGGTATAGGTCAACTAAATGGTATTCCTATAGCAATTGGGGTTATGGATTTTGAGTTTATGGGAGGTAGTATGGGATCGGTAGTCGGGGAAAAAATAACCCGGTTGATTGAATATGCTACTAAAAAATTACTACCCCTTATTATAGTATGTGCGTCCGGAGGAGCCCGCATGCAAGAAGGAAGCTTGAGCTTAATGCAAATGGCTAAAATATCATCTGTTTTATACGATTATCAATCCAAAAAAAAGTTATTCTATGTATCAATTCTTACATCTCCTACTACTGGTGGGGTAACAGCCAGTTTTGGTATGTTGGGGGATATAATTATTGCCGAACCCAACGCCTACATTGCATTTGCAGGTAAAAGAGTAATTGAACAAACATTGAATAAGACAGTACCTGAGGGTTCACAAGCAGCCGAATATTTATTCCATAAGGGTTTATTTGATCCAATTGTACCACGCAATCTTTTAAAAGGCGTTTTAAGTGAGTTATTTCAGCTGCACGCTTTTTTTCCTGTAAAAAAAAAAAATAAAGTCGAGAATTAAAGTCAATTCTTTGTGCCCAAAGGGTTTTTTATCAGAATAAAAAAGCGGAAGGGTTGGATTTTTTTGATTGGTTACACTTTCAATTATAGAATTTAAAGAATCCAAAAATGTGAATAATTCAATCTCTTCTTTTTGACAATTGACTAAATTATATTAGTCAAACAAGATAAAAGAACAATTTATACCTTTTCCTTCTATGAAATTAGTCAACTAAAAGAAATTTAATGTTACTTTCTTACATATATATATATAATAATAATTAATAATTAGAATAAATAGAAAGAAATCGAATTAAAAAAATTTTTGTATCGTTCGATATTTTTTTCTGGAAATCCTTATTAAAAATATCTAGTAGATCAGATTCGAATGAATCTTTTGTCAATTGAATTTATAAAAAACCGGCTTTTTTTTTATTTCATTAGTAAAAGAAAGAAGAAAAGATAAAAAATGAGATTATTCTATTTTTATAGCTATATGTAGAAAGCTCCTTTTTTTTAGTTCTACATTTTTTGCACTTTTTATATACTATACTCACTTCTATCAAATAGATAGAAGAATTAATTAATATAATAACATAATAACAACAAAAAAATATAACAAACAGGTACAATATAGTAGATTGAGGTACCCATTTTATGACAACTATCAACTTTCCCTCTATTCTTGTTCCTTTAGTAGGTCTAGTATTTCCGGCAATTGCAATGGCTTCTTTATTTCTTCATGTTCAAAAAAACAAGATTATTTAAGTCCTGATAGTATTTTTAAATTTAAACTTAGGCTTAAATCATAACACATATATTTATTTCGAAGAATGGTCGTTATCTTTTAAGAACATAACTGAAAGAGCCCTTAAATCCATGTGGAAACATGGCAGAGGGGGGTATTTTATAACTCATTCGATGACTTAATTTTAAACTCAAAAAGATATAAATATAAGTAAAGCTTCACATCAGATATAGTACTAGTTGATGAGAGTTACGCCGGAAACATATCAAAGTAAGGAACGTCCAATTACTTTGTTTGGGGTATTCTTTTTTAAATTAAATGGAATCAGATCTATTATGAATTGGCGATCAGAACGTATATGGATAGAACCTATAACAGGATCTCGAAAAATAAGTAATTTCGTCTGGGCCTTTATCCTTTTGTTAGGTTCATTAGGATTCGTATTGGTTGGAATTTCTAGTTATCTTGGTAGGAATTTTATATCATTATTTCCCCCCCAGCAAATTCTTTTTTTTCCACAAGGGATCGTGATGTCTTTCTATGGAATCGCAGGCCTCTTTATTAGCTCCTATTTGTGGTGTACAATTTCGTTGAATGTAGGGAGTGGTTATGATTTTTTCAATAAAAAAGAAGGAATAGTATGTATTTTTCGTTGGGGATTTCCTGGCAAAAATCG